TTAACCAAAGAGAGACGACTTTGCACTATAGTTAGCTCAGCACCAATCACGAATCCCCAAGGAATTCCAAGAATTCTTGTTATACACTCGTTCCAACCCTCAACTCTTTTTTCTAGGTTCATCGATATTGAATCAATCGAACGCACTTCTAACACTTGTTCCACTTTTGGAAGACCCTGCGTTATATCACCAGATCTCGATTTTTCATATATAAATGTAACTAACGTATCCCCTTCGTAAAGGATTTCTCCATAATGCCCATGGACAGTTGCTCCCGGAGTCGCCAAATAAGGCTTAGCCGATCTTATTACTATAGAATCAACTTGAACAATAAAAACTTGACCCGATTTTAGGTGTGGTCCGCTTTTGGCTATACATATATTTTCACAAATAAACTGCCCAAGACTAATTATTGTGGACGTTTCTTCACAATAATTATGATGATAATGATGATGGGGAAAATACCAATTCAAATTGACTGCATTCAAAACGATGTTACGGCATGGATCGAAATTATAAATTCTCCCATTTTCAGCTATTAAATAATAGTTAAGTACTTGAAAAGTCTGTTTTAAATTGTCAAGCTGCAAATATTTCGCTACCGAGGTCTGATTATGAGTTATTAAAGGGTAAAATGATAAATAAAAATTCGCAATTTGAGGGACTGTTCCTAAAGGACCCAATAAATTATTAATTGGAATTAGAGGATCTTTTTTAATTGATTGTTTTATCACATTGTGATATTTTACATCGTTGAATGGGCCCATGCGAAAACAATTAGATGATGACAAAATTATCAAAGATTGGGATTCCTTATTTCTGTTCAAGAGCGTATGAATAGTTCCGTGATTTTGGCTAAATGATTGTTGAATCCTTACGTTGGAATAAATGGAATAAAACGGATTTTTATTGGTACTATCTGACCTATTATCAGAAATCAATCCTGAACCTGACGGATCATTTCTTTTTCTGATATAAAAAATATGGGATTTAACTAAGTCGATTCTTAAGAAATCTCGAATCAGACCATTTGTCCTTACTTCAATAAAGGAAGCACAGACCTCTTCGGCGGAAGAACTGTTGTTGTCTTGGTCCCAATTCAACACTAAACAAGTACGAACTAGTTGAATACTTGTGTCAGAAATTCTCCGAGTCGGTTTGCCATTTCCATAAAGGATATAATTGACAACTCGAAGTTGCATATTATCTTTTTCCCGAAACGGATCCTTGGGGAAGAGTGTTGCCAAATTTATACCGTCCGATATTTCATATGGGGTTACAGGTCGAACCAAAACAAAATACTTTTTCTTGGTAGGTGTGATCCGTTGGACATAGATCCAATTTTTCAATTTTTTTGATTTTGATTCCTTAGAGTTTGTTTTGCCCGTTCCTGGTGGTATCAAGATGCCACTGTGTCGAGATATCTTATCTCTTTCTCCGGGAAAATAGATATTACCAGAAAAAATCTTCAGCTCAATCCTTTTTTTTTTTCTCTCCACTCGGACCAATCCGCCCACTTGGCTTCTTGTATTTAAAGTGATTTGTGTATCTACTCCAATGATACTATTGTTCCGTACCATTATGGAAGAAGATTCGGATAAAATATGCACTTCCTCGGGAATGAAAAAAAATCGATCTACTTTCATTTGGTATTTTGGCTTAACCTTTTTGACTCCTCGATACTCAATCACATCCTCCTTTTTGACGATTGAATGCGCCCCTATAGTCCCATATTTAGTAATTCCCGAACTCTTTCTTCTGTATCGAGGATCATCAAAAAAAGCAAGAATACTTTTTCTACGGAAAATACCATTTATGGGTATTTCCATCGAGATACCTGAATGTGAATGCAGCATTAGTTCTTTCTCTTGGTCTTGAATCAATTGAAATGGAATAATAAATCTATTTCTTCGTCTCTTTGCCAATAAATCAGCATTCTCGTGGAGAATAGCGGAATATATGAAATCACAATGCCCAGTACCTACGATTCGGTTAAATTCTGAATAATCGTAAATCCTATCTTCTTTTTTCTCAGAAAAATCCGAACTAAATAAGTTGTGTCTCGCTTGATCATTATTCACTGAGAATCTCGAAATATATCTTCGTTCGGCAGAAAGATAATGAATGTTTATTTGATCTTGATCCTTGTGGAGCGAAAAAGGAACTACACTGAATTTGTACGAACCCCCTGATAATATCCACAAATGGCTTGTTTTTGGTAAGAGATGGACGTTACTATATGTAAATTCGGGTGAATGATACACATCAGTACTCCAGTGCATTTCCCCCTCTGAGTCAGAATAAATATGTTTTCGAACCCTCTCTTTAAAATTTAAGGTGTATGTTCCCGCGCGAATCTCAGCAATCACTTGTTCTGATTCTACATATTGATCGTTTTGAACTAAAAGAAAACTTTTTGGTGGAATAGTCACCTTATGTATAATATCTTCACTCTCAATAATTACATACAAGTCCATATAACATAAAAAAGCAGGATGCC